TATATGGATATATCCATTTCATGTCAAAACAGATTCCTTATTTGTACATTGAGCCCTTTAGCGTGTCTGATTATACTTGTCTTTGTTTATGTCTCGGGTTGGAACAAATTATTCTAAGGCGCCCCCGCCTACGGATTAGTCGACATTTTTGACAAATTTTACGAACGGAAGCTCTTATTTTCATATTTGTCATTCCTTATCTTAATTCTGAATCTACTTCTTGGTAGAAAATAAGTTTCTTGAAATTTTGCATCTCGAATCGTATTGAATAAAAAGCATCTAATCTTTCGAATCCTTGTTTTTATTTTTGTTGTCGTTGTCGAGTCGAGAAATTATACGTCCTCTGGTTGAATCATAACCACTTAGTTCAATTTTGACTTTATCTCCTGGCAGTATCTGTATAGAATTACGCCGCATCTTTCCTGAAACATAACCTAGAACCAGATCTTCATTATCTAACCGAACCCGGAACATCCCGTTGGAAAGCGATTCAGTAATTAAACCTTCGTGAATCCATTTTTGTTCTGTCATTCCAGACCCCCTTGAAGTATCAACTAATGCAGGAGAAACGATATTAGACAACTCATCCTCTTTCTTTTTCTTTTTTAGAAATAGGAAGAGGTTTTTAATCCCATATAGTAAAAAGGTTACTATATCCCATATAGTAAATTATCCCCATATATTAAAATGATTACCATATATAACACAAAATTTCTCCGCCAATCCCTTCTAGTCGAGCCTCCCGGTCTGTCATTATACCTCGGGAAGTAGAAAGAATTACAATCCCCGTCCCACCTAAAATTCTAGGAATTTCTTGAGAGTAAGAATAGATTCGTAGACTGGGTCGACTGATCCGTTTTAAATTTAAAAAATTTCTATAGGGTCTTTTCGTATTCCTTCTATGTCGCAGGGTTACAACCAAAAAATATTTGTTTTTTTCTCGATGTTTTCTGACGTTTTCGATAAAACCTTCTCGGAAAAGTATTTTAACAATATTTTCGGTAATATTAGTAGATGTTATGCGAACAACTCTTTTTCTAGCCATATCAGCATTTCGTATAGAGGTTATTATCTCAGCAATAGTGTCTGTACCCATCATGAACTAAAATTATTGGTGCTTGATATAATTAACATGTTTTTATTTTTTTTTTATTGGTTTATGAATATGAATTTTTCAAGGTATATGCGTGAGACACAATCTACGAATTAATCTAGTTCTTAATCTATTTCTTTCAAATACCCCAAAGATATCACGATCTCATTTTTTTTTATAATACTTCGGGAGCTAATGAAACTATTTTAGTAAAATTGAATTCTTTCAATTCCTCGGGGATTGCACCAATAATTCGACTTCCTTTTGGATTTCCTTTTTGATCAATCACAACTGCAGCATTGTCATCATATCGTATTATCATACCGCTGTCACGTTTAAGTTCTTTACAGGTACGGACAATTACAGCTCTGACTATTTCTGATTTTTCTAGGCGCATTTTGGGGACTGCTTCTTTGATCACAGCAACAATAACGTCACCAATATAAGCATAGCGACGATTACTAGCTCCTATGATTCGAATACACATCAATTCTCGAGCCCCGCTGTTATCCGCTACATTTAAATGGGTCTGATGTTGAATCATATCAATTTTTTAGTCTATTCTTCCAATGCAAAGGATAAAGAAAATAAAAGAAATATTGTTTATCCAAAAAAAGAAACCTGCGGTTTTGTTTCATCCCCAAGACTCATTTCTGTCGGTTCTACATTTTTATCCCGAAATAATAAATTGAGTTCGTATAGGCATTTTGGATGCTGCTAGTAAAATAGCCCTTCTGGCTCTATTTTCGGTTACTCCACCCATTTCATATAGTATTCGCCCCGGTTTAACAACAGCTACCCAATATTCAGGGGATCCTTTCCCCGAACCCATACGTGTTTCAGCAGGTCTTACTGTAACTGGTTTGTCTGGAAATATACGGACCCACATTTTTCCACCACGGCGTGCATTTCGTGTCATTGCTCGTCGACCTGCTTCGATTTGTCTAGATGTGATCCAAGCAGGTTCAAGTGCCTGAAGAGCATATTTACCGAAACAAATATGATTACCTCGATAAGATCTTCCCTTCATTCTTCCTCTATGTTGTTTACGGAATCTAGTTCTTTTGGGGTTATAGTTGATGGTTGTTTCGTAATTCCATCTCTACTACAGAACTGGATGTGAGAGTTTCTTCTCATCCAGCTCCTCACGAATAAAAGGATTCAAAATGAAATTTCAATTAATTTGAATAGATATTAGAACATTTTTATAAATAATTTTATAAATCTTTATTTTCTTTTGTCCTTTATCCAAGTTTACCAATTCAAATTCAAAAAAAAAAAGAAAGTTTTCGCGGGCGAATATTTACTCTTGCAATCTCTATTTCAGTGGTCGCGCTTGTTCGTGACTTCTCAGAATAGATGAATTGATTCCCGGTTCATTTCGCCATCCCGACTAGTGAATCAGTA